ATGGAAAACCCTTTTCGCTCCGCTTAGCCCTATCCCTCTCTAGGGGTATTTTAGTGATAGGTTCTATAGGAACTGGACGATCCTATTTGGTCAAATACCTAGCGACAAACTCCTATGTTCCTTTCATTACAGTATTTCTGAACAAGTTCCTGGATAACAAGGGTTTTCTTATTGATGATAGTGACGATATTGATGATAGTAACGATATTGATGATAGTGACGATATCGACCGTGACCTTGATACGGAGCTTTTTCTTCTAACTATGATGAATGCGCCAACTATGGATATGATGCCGGAAATGGACCGATTTTATATCACCCTTCAATTCGAATTAGCAAAAGCAATGTCTCCTTGCATAATATGGATTCCAAACATTCATGATCTGGATGTGAATGAGTCGAATTACTTATCCCTCGGTCTATTAGTGAACTATCTCTCCAGGGATTGTGAAAGATGTTCCACTAGAAATATTCTTGTTATTGCTTCGACTCATATTCCCCAAAAAGTGGATCCCGCTCTAATAGCTCCGAAGAAATTAAATACATGCATTAAGATACGAAGGCTTCTTATTCCACAACAACGAAAGCACTTTTTCACTCTTTCATATACTAGGGGATTTCACTTGGAAAAGAAAATGTTCCATACTAATGGATTCGGGTCCATAACCATGGGTTCCAATGTACGAGATCTTGTAGCACTTACCAATGAGGCCCTATCGATTAGTATTACACAGAATAAATCAATTCTAGACACTAATATAATTAGATCTGCTCTTCATAGACAAACTTGGGATTTGCGATCCCAGGTAAGATCGGTTCAGGACCATGGGATCCTTTTCTATCAGATAGGAAGGGCTGTTGCACAAAATGTACTTCTAAGTAATTGCTCCATAGATCCTATATCTATCTATATGAAGAAGAAATCATGTAACGAAAGGGATTCTTATTTGTACAAATGGTACTTCGAACTTGGAACGAGCATGAAGAAATTAACGATACTTCTTTATCTTTTGAGTTGTTCTGCCGGATCGGTCGCTCAAGACCTTTCGTCTCTACCCGGACTCGATGAAAAAAATGGGATCACTTCTTATGGACTCGTTGAGAATGATTCTGATCTAGTTCATGGTCTATTAGAAGTAGAAGGCGTTCTGGTGGGATCCTCACGGACAGAAAAAGATTGCAGCCAGTTTGATAATGATCGAGCGACATTGCTTCTTCGGCCCGAACCAAGGAATCCCTTAGATATCATGCAAAATGGATCTTGTTCTATCGTTGATCAGAGATTTCTCTATGAACAATACGAATCGGAGTTTGAAGAAGGGGAAGGAGTCCTCGACCCGCAACGGATAGAGGAGGATTTATTCAATCACATAGTTTGGGCTCCTAGAATATGGCGCCCTTTGGGCTTTCTATTTGATTGGATCGAAAGGCCCAATGAATTGGGATTTCCCTATTGGGCCAGGTCATTTCGGGGCAGGCGGATCATTTATGATGAAGAGGGTGGGCTTCAAGAGAATGGTTCGGAATTCTTGCAGAGTGGAACCATGCAGTACCAGACACGAGATAGATCCTCCCAAGAACAAGGCTTTTTTCGAATAAGTCAATTCATTTGGGACCCCGCAGATCCCCTCTTTTTCCTATTCAAAGATCAGCCCTTTGTCTCTGTGTTTTCACATCGAGAATTCTTTGCAGATGAAGAGATGTCAAAGGGGCTTCTTACTTTCCAAACAGATCTTCCTACATCTCTATATAAACGCTGGTTTATCAAGAATACGCAAGAAAAGTACTTCGAATTGTTGATTCCTCGCCAGAGATGGCTTAGAACCAATAGTTCATTATCTAATGGATTTTTCCGTTCTAATACTCCATCCGAGAGTTATCAATATTTATCAAAGCTGTTCCTATCTAACGGAACGCTATTGGATCAAATGACAAAGACATTGTTGAGAAAAAGATGGCTTTTCCCGGATGAAATGAAAATTGGATTCATGTAACAAGAGAAAGGTTTCCCATTCCTTAGCCGGAAAGATATGTGGCCATGAAACAGGGATTAAGATTAAGTGGAACAGAATTGACTGGGTGGTAGAGTCGTGGAAACACCTGTTTCTTCCATATTTTGGACCTTAGCTCCATGGAACAATATACTACTGCTGAAACATGGAAGAATTGAAATCTTAGATCAAAACATTATGTATGGATGGTATAAACTGCCTAAACAAGAATTCTTGAACAGCAAACAACCAGAGCTATTACTCACTACATCAAAAAATTTCCATTAATGAAAGATGTAAATCCATTGGAAAATCAAAAATACGCATGGGTTTAACTGAATAACTAAATAAAATAGATAGATATTTCTCTTCGTCTCAGGTCGACGGATCTTCTCGATTGAAAGATCCCCTATATGGATAATACACATTCCAGTTGACCGACAAATTCGAATTGTTTTGTTCCGAAGCAAAGATATCCACAGAGCAGTTCGTCCTATTCAGATATTCAC